CAACGGTTGCATTAGATGCAAAACAAAGGTTCTTTCTTGACCGAACTACAAGTATGGAACTCCATGATATGGAAAGACAGAATATAGAACCTAAAAGGATAATGGAAGTTGTTCGTCTTTGAATCGAGTTGGACCCCCCAAAAAGAATAAAAATGAAAGTAAAGGTTTTATTTTTTTGATAGATCGTTTCGATATATCGTAGAGCACTTTTTTTCTTCTCATTCGAGATATTATGGGCAATTAACCAACCTATTAATGTACTGAATCCAATGAGTTAAAAAAAAATAAGTAAAAGGTAATATCAGGTCGTTCGCCCCCAAATGGATTAGATCCTTTTTATTGAAAAAGAAAAGAAATGATCAAAATTGAAGTTCTTTTCAAATCCAATTTTTTTATTTTATTCCAAAATTACTTAAATAAATTTTATTTAAGTAATTTTGGATGAAGTTACACGACACAGTTCTTATTACTATTACTTTACTCAACTCACGAATTGCACAATGAATCTGTCGATTCGGAATCACAGGACCGATCGATGTCATAGCTGATGAATCAAAAACTTTCAATTGAACTAAACTAATCCTGTCAATTGGTTTTTTCTTACCGTTACTGTTATATCTGGGAAAAATGGAAACTTAGGTAAGTGTTTTATCAACATATGTAACAAAAGAACATATCTAATTTAGCTCTTTCATGCCTACTATAACTAGTTATTTCGGTTTTCTACTGGCTGCTTTAACTATAACCCCAGCTCTATTGATTGGTTTGAATAAGATACGACTTATTTGAAATGAATTGAATGAACAATTCATAAAAATGAATATTTCTCTGAGATTCCAGGTGTTCCAGGTTCCTTTCCACATCAATTGCCAATTCTTGGTTATTGAGATTCACGGATAATTCAGATTAATATTTAGGGATAGATCTTACCCATCTTTTTATCCCCTCAAAAAACCGAAATGATTGAAGTTTTTCTATTTGGAATCGTCTTAGGTCTAATTCCTATTACTTTGGCAGGATTATTCGTAACTGCATATTTACAATACAGACGTGGTGATCAGTTGGACCTTTGATTGAGTAACATTTCTTTTTTTTGATTGACCTCCTCCCTGCGGGAGGTAAAATTCAAGTTTCAATTAAACTTTTGTTAAGTTCTTTTTATTGTGATTCGACATAACATAAACGGAATCACGCTCTGCAGGATTTGAACCTACGACATCGGGTTTTGGAGACCCGCGTTCTACCGAACTGAACTAAGAGCGCTTTCTTATTACAGGAGATACGACTGTAGTGTAAAGAAAAGGTTTTTTTACCCCAAAACATATCTTGCATACGTATAGCATGCAAAAATGAAAGATTATGTCCAATTTCAATCGATCTTAATTAATCCCTCGTTACTGCCCATAAGAGAAGTAATAGGTAGGGATGACAGGATTTGAACCCGTGACATTTTGTACCCAAAACAAACGCGCTACCAAGCTGCGCTACATCCCTTTTTAAAGTTCTTGTACAGTGTCATTGTACAAAATCCCTGTCTTGTTTTCCACATTGTTATTTTCCCCTCTATCTATATACAATTTTCTTGTCATTTCTTCTTTTTGGTTTCATATAATAAAATAATTTTATACATCTGAAACCTAACGTATAAAAAAAATGAAAATTTATCTTATCGGCGTATCGTATAAAAAAAAGAATAAAAATTTATCTTATCGGAAATGCTCAGGAAGAAGGGGTCATCTTTTTCTTTCTTTTTTAGGGACAGGAAAATCTCATCTATCGGTTCATTGTACATATCTATTTTAGTTAGGAATTCCGCGTAAAGTAAAAAAAAAATACAAATGATCTTGAACTACAACATCTGACCATACATATATGTATTACAATAAAGAAGGAGGATTTTCAATGCGAGATATAAAAACATATCTCTCCGTGGCACCTGTGCTAACTACTCTATGGTTTGGGTCTTTAGCAGGTCTATTGATAGAAATTAATCGTTTATTCCCAGATGCCTTGTCATTCCCTTTTTTTTCATTCTAGTTATTAATATGTGAAGAAATGAAGAAAATTAGGGATACAATTCTACGTGACGTGACTAAAATTTCGCCCCTTCCTTTTTTTCAGTTCTTTAGGATAGGAGGAGGATAGGAAGGAAAGAAAAAAGAAAAAGTGTATTGAACCTCGACAAAAATCTGGTGAATCTAAGATCGAATTTTGGGAAACAGAAATGGAAATGTGTATCCAGATCTAGGGCAGAATCCACGAAATCATAGCATAGAAAGAAGATACTTAAACGAAATATTGGGATTTAAGATAGGAATAATTGATAGTTAGAAAGAAATTGTATTACTTAATTATTACTTTATTATTAATTATTACTTTATTAATTATTACTATTACTCTATTAATATTAATTGTAATTATATAATTACAACACATACAACACAACGAAATCTTTAGAAATGAAAATTTAATTTCAAGTTAGTAACTTCTATTGATTTTCTTATTGATTTTTTTGTTCTTTTATTCTTCTTCAGTTCGGGTCGAAAATAGAAGAAGTTAAGTCGATCCAAAATAAAAAGGGGGTTCATGGCCAAGGGTAAAGATGTCAGAGTCAGAGTTATTTTGGAATGTACCAGTTGTGTCCGAAATGGTGTCAATAAAGAATCGCCGGGTATTTCTAGATATATTACTCAAAAGAATCGACACAATACATCCAGTCGATTAGAATTGAGAAAATTTTGTCGCTATTGTCACAAGCATACGATTCATGGGGAAATAAAGAAATAGATGGAACGGAACGTGTGCGCGATCTTTCCAAGGAAGAGGAAGAACTTAACATATTTAAGTTAACATATTTAACTTAACATAAATATAACATATATAATATACATAATATATACAATACAAATCAAACCCGATTTCATTTTCATATATATATACATACATATGATATGTATTATATATGAGTTGTATAATATAAACGATGCGAATCAAAGCCTATTTCGGTCAGATCTGAAATGAATAAAGAAATAGAATTTTAGAGATAAGGAATAAACCATGGATAAATCCAAGCAACCTTTTCGTAAATACAAGCGATCCTTTCGTAGGCGTTTGTCCCCAATTGGATCGGGGGATCGAATCGATTATAGAAACATGAGTTTAATTAGTCGATTTATTAGTGAACAAGGAAAAATATTATCTAGACGGGTGAATAAATTGACCTTGAAACAACAACGATTAATTACTATTGCTATAAAACAAGCTCGTATTTTATCTTTGTTACCTTTTCTTAATAATGAGAAACAATTTGAGAGAGCCGAGTCGATCCCCAGAACTACTGGTCCTAGAACCAGAAATAAATAAACATACTCCTCAATTGACTCAAAACTCCAATCGGAACTCAAGCTCAGATTGATGTTTTGTTCAAAAGGCCTAGAATCCCGATTTATTTCTTGTGTTATAAGAAATAAAAAATGGGGGAAGAAGAAATCTTTTTTTTTATTGAAACATGTTCGTTCATTCCTACTACTTATCTTACTTCATTTTTTTATTCTATCTTCCCGGAGTTCATTCTCCGGGGAATTCTGTTTCAATTTCAATCATTTCTGTATTATATTTTATCATATCCTTTATTTGATAATCTGATTGGAAATCATGTAAAGACAATTCTTATTTGATATAGATATTTGCGCAAGTATTTTACGATTAAGAAGCAATTGCTTCTTGTACAGATTTGGTATTAATCTACTATAATTATAGAATACCTTATTCTCACGAATTACTGCATTTATTCGAGTGATCCACAAACTACGAAAATCCCTCTTTTGCCTGCCTCTATCTCGATGAGAGGAAACCAAAGCTCTCATTTTCTGTTGAGTAGTCGTTCGAGTAAGTCTTGAATGAGCCCCAATAAAGGTTGATGCAAATAAACGAATTTTTGTTCGACGTTTCCGAGCTGTATATCCTCGTCTAACTCTGGTCATTGAATCAAATTAAACCTTAATGAATAACTAATTGATTTCTCTTCTTTCAGTCATCCTTTACCCCCCGTCAATTAATAACAAAACGGATTATTCCGATATATAAAATAAAAATTCCAATGGCTTTTGCTACTATGACTTTCCCCAACCACGATTTTTTATTCCTTCCAGGCATTTCACCTGGAAATAAGAAATTCTAACGATACCAAATAAAAAAAAAAATAGTGGGTTCCATCGTTTCTATGGTTACTTTTTTTTTAAACGGTGAGGTCCTCTCTATACACCGGAGCCTCTTCTTTCACTTTATCAAATGTTATTGTTAACTTGTATAGTTCACACTCTTTGGCTCTACCCATCAATTATACAGTAATAGTTCTTTTCACAATAAGAGTTATCCATACAGTGACGGCATTTAATTATGAAAGTTGGCTAGGTAGCTGACCCTGTTAGTCCGTTCTTTCAAGAATAGGAGTATAACCTTTTTGCTTCTTATAATACCATTTCCTCCGCTTAATGGATAACCATTTGCCCCCAATGGGGAATTGCTTTTCATCTCAAATCTAGGTGATTGGATTTGCACCAATGTAAACCATAAATTCCAAACACAATATAGGTATATGATAGATCTTCTCTATCTATCCTATTCATTGGTACTGGTCATTGATACTGGAAAATTGTCTCATTTGTTCGAACTCATGATCTGAACGAGTCGCACATACACCCTAGTGCATGTTCCTCGACGCTGAGGACATCCTCTAAGAGCGGGAGATTTCGTGACATTTCTTATTGGCTGTCTTGTGTTTCTAATAAGTTGTTTAATAGTTGGCATGTCGTATGTATATATAGAATTCTAGAATGGAATGGGTTGGTTTAGATCGATCTTAACCTGATGATTGATGATCATGAATTTTTTTTCTATTCAACATCAAATCGCAGAAAATTCGAATTATGGTTTGAAATGGATTTACATGAAATCCCTAGTATTTTCATTTTCGACCGCTACAAGATCAACAATGCCATGAACTTGGGCTTCTGTTGCTGACATAAAAACATCTCTTTCCATGTCTTCGGATACAACCCATAAAGGATTACCCGTTCTTTGTACATAAACCTTTGTGAGGGTTTCGCGAAGTTTCAGTAGTTCTTCCGCTTCCAGGATAAATTCGCCTGCTTGTGCCTCATAAAAAGAACTAGCAGGTTGGTGAATCATAACCCTGATGATATTGATATAACATCATGAAGGGTTCTTCTATCTTGCATGATTGGGCTAAAGTAAGGGATAAAAAAAATATAAGAAAAAAGAATAGAATTGTACAACCGTACAGGCATCTTTTGTGCATACGGCTCTACAATGGAATTTACTTTTTCTTTTTCTTCTCTTCTATTCTATTGAAGAAAGAAATAGAATCCATCCGATCCGGATCGTTGAATGATCCATTTACCACCCTTCCTTTCGTAGGAGTAAAAAAAAATACTATGATGGTTCTGTTGCTTTATATATTTATTTTGTCTGTGATTTAGCAATCCCAAAGTTCCTTTCTGATACGATCAAATAAGGAAAAAAATGATCTTTTTTTTTTCATTTTTGTACTTTTTCTTTCATAACATAAATATCAGAAAGAGAATTCTGGTGTGAAAAAGAATGGTTTGTGACGCTGAAATGTACCCCCGACACATAAGATCAAATCCGAAATGACCTCTATTTCATACTACTATCTCGACATAAAATCTCATGTTATGAAAAAAACAATAATGGTTTGCTCATATCGAACTCGAAGTGCCATGCTATTATTACTTATTATTCATATTCAATATGGCGAAGGCATAGTCTTCCTTTTTTTTTTTCAAATAAAAAAACTCATTGGCGCCAAGCGTGAGGGAATGCTAGACGTTTGGTAATTTCTCCTCCGACCAGAATGAAAGATCCCATTGAAGCGGCTAATCCCATGCATATTGTATGCACATCGGGTGGCACAAATTGCATGGTATCATAAATGGCTATTCCTGGTATTACCCATCCGCCGGGAGAGTTTATAAATAAATAAAGATCCCTAGTATCATCTTCTATACTGAGATATACCATGAGACCAACAAGTTGATTCGAGATCTCGCTATCAACTTCTTGGCCTAAAAAAAGTAATCTTTCTCGATGAAGTCGGTTGATTAGGACAAAATTGGTTCCCTTAGGAACCGTACGTGCACCTTTGGATGCATACGGTTCAAAAATAAAATTGCGAAAAAAAGAATCAATGTGTCGATTCCAGTTCTATTTCTTTTTTTTTCTGTAACAGGTTTTTGTTTTTCTAATGAAGGGGGTTTTCTTTCTTCTTCTATTTTTCAAAAAACATAAGATGAGTTTTTGTTCCCTTACCTATAAAAAAAAAGAATTTACTGAACTTATTGAACTAACCTCTCATTGATGTATTGTTTCATCGAGATTCAAATCACGATGTCATTTTATTGTTCCTGAATGGGCCCTTTCCATTTTTTTAGGTTCATGTTTGTTCTACTCCGGGAAAAGATCTGCCCGAATTCTATTTGTACATATAGGGCAAATGATCTCAGTACCACTTTTTTTGTTACGACTTCTTTTTCAATTTGTTTCATGTCTTCTCCAAACTATTCGATGTATTCATCATACTACTCCATTGGTTGGCAGTTTGAGATCGCTCCTATAGTAAGTATAAGAATCGTTTATGATACAAGTGGTAATCATACATATATTATCAATTTGTTACCAATTTGGTATTTTCTGAACGGAGCCTGGAGACTTTATTTTATCAGTCCAAGTCAACCATAAATTCTTCTAATTGATAATATTGATCCCCAATATAAATTGATCTAATTGTACTTCACGCTCCAAATGATTGATGGTTCACTCAATCTCAATACAATATTTCTTGGGCGAAACAGAGGATATCTCGATCGGGGGAGAGAACGGGTAAATCCCATATGACCCAATATGTCTGACAAGTCGCACTATACGTCAACCCAAACTGCATCTTCCTCTCCAGGACTCCGAAAAGGTACTTTTGGAACACCAATGGGCATTAAATTAAAGAAAAAAAAACTAAGTACTATACTTCACTTTAATATGGAAACGTAACAATGGGTTTATTGTCTTCATCCTTTTTTCTGTTTATTCTATTTTCTAGATAGATTGATTGGAAGGTTTATAGAGTAAGATAGAATGAATAAAGAAAAATTTTAACGAATGGAGCAATCGATCGTTCGAATGATAAACAAGTATCTATGCATTCGTTCCCACAAAATGGTACCAATTCTCCCATTGCGTATTGGTACTTATCGGGTATAGAATAGATCTGCTTCTCTTTGTTCTTATGAACAGAATTGTTCCGCTATTTTCAATGGAACGGAATAAATATTAACTCTTTCTCATACAGAATCCACTGAAAAGGTTAGGTACTTAGGTACATAGTATAGTCCTTTCCAATGTAATGCGATAAAATAAGGTGACATAGTGTCTATTTATCTTTGATAAAGGGGTATTTCCATGGGTTTGCCTTGGTATCGTGTTCATACTGTCGTATTGAATGATCCCGGTCGATTGCTTTCTGTCCATATAATGCATACAGCTCTAGTTTCTGGTTGGGCCGGTTCGATGGCTCTATACGAATTAGCGGTTTTTGATCCCTCTGACCCTGTTCTTGATCCAATGTGGAGACAAGGTATGTTCGTTATACCCTTCATGACTCGTTTAGGAATAACCAATTCGTGGGGTGGTTGGAGTATTTCAGGAGGAACTATAACGAATCCGGGTATTTGGAGTTATGAAGGTGTCGCAGGGGCACATATTGTGTTTTCTGGCTTGTGCTTCTTGGCAGCTATCTGGCATTGGGTGTATTGGGATCTAGAAATATTCTGTGATGAGCGTACGGGAAAACCTTCTTTGGATTTGCCCAAGATCTTTGGAATTCATTTATTTCTCTCAGGGGTGGCTTGCTTTGGCTTTGGCGCATTTCATGTAACAGGTTTGTATGGTCCTGGAATATGGGTGTCCGATCCTTATGGACTAACTGGAAAAGTACAATCTGTAAATCCAGCGTGGGGCGCGGAAGGTTTTGATCCTTTTGTTCCGGGAGGAATAGCCTCTCATCATATTGCAGCGGGTACATTGGGCATATTAGCAGGTCTATTCCATCTTAGTGTCCGTCCGCCTCAACGTCTATACAAAGGATTACGTATGGGAAATATTGAAACTGTACTTTCTAGTAGTATCGCTGCTGTTTTTTTTGCAGCTTTCGTTGTTGCTGGAACTATGTGGTATGGTTCAGCAACTACCCCAATCGAATTATTTGGTCCCACTCGTTATCAGTGGGATCAGGGATACTTTCAGCAAGAAATATATCGAAGAGTTAGCGCCGGACTAGCCGAAAATCTGAGTTTATCGGAAGCTTGGTCTAAAATTCCCGAAAAATTAGCTTTTTATGATTACATTGGTAATAATCCGGCAAAAGGGGGATTATTCAGAGCAGGCTCAATGGACAACGGGGATGGAATAGCTGTTGGATGGTTAGGACACCCCGTCTTTAGAGATAAAGAAGGGCGCGAGCTTTTTGTACGTCGTATGCCTACTTTTTTTGAAACATTTCCGGTAGTTTTAGTAGATGGAGACGGAATTGTGAGAGCCGATGTTCCTTTTAGAAGGGCAGAATCAAAGTATAGTGTTGAACAAGTAGGTGTAACTGTCGAGTTCTATGGTGGCGAACTCAATGGAGTTAGTTATAGTGATCCTGCTACTGTAAAAAAATACGCTAGACGTGCCCAATTAGGTGAAATTTTTGAATTAGATCGGGCTACTTTGAAATCCGATGGTGTTTTTCGTAGCAGTCCAAGGGGTTGGTTCACTTTTGGGCATGCTACGTTTGCTTTGCTCTTCTTTTTTGGACACATTTGGCATGGTGCTAGAACCTTGTTCAGAGATGTTTTTGCTGGTATTGATCCAGATTTGGATGTTCAAGTGGAATTTGGAGCATTTCAAAAAATTGGGGATCCAACTACAAGGAGACAAGTAGTCTGATACAACATTGCTCTGGTATCTTTCGCCTCTATTTTTTTTTTTGATTTGATATAAGGTACCGGAGAAATCTTGATTTGAATCACCATTTATTCTTTGACTCTTTACTTTTCTTTATATGGTAAATGATCCCAAATGAATAGGTGTGGAAGCTATAATTGTAAACCACGATCGAATCTATGGAAGCATTGGTTTATACATTCCTTTTAGTCTCGACTTTAGGGATAATTTTTTTCGCTATCTTTTTTCGAGAACCGCCTAAGGTTCCGACTAAAACTAAAAAAATGAAATAATTTTTCATTATCTCAATTGAAGTAATGAGCCTCCCAATATGGGAGACTCATTACTTCAACTAGTCCCCGTGTTCTTCGAATGGATCTCTTAGTTGTTGAGAGGGTTGCCCAAAAGCGGTATATAAGGCGTACCCAGTAAAGCTTACAAGTAAACCAGATATGGAGATGGCGACTAGGGTTGCTGTTTCCATTTTTAGATAATTTCAAGATCACAATGGATCTACGATAAGATCGTTTATTTACAACTACAACGGAATGGTATACAAAGTCAACAGATCTCAACCAATGAATAGTATTTTATGGCTACACAAACCGTTGAGGGTAGTTCTAGATCTGGGCCAAGACGAACTACTGTAGGGAATTTATTGAAACCATTGAATTCGGAATATGGTAAAGTAGCACCGGGCTGGGGGACTACACCACTTATGGGGGTCGCAATGGCTCTATTTGCGATATTCCTATCTATTATTTTGGAAATTTATAATTCTTCCGTTTTACTGGATGGAATTTCAATGAGTTAGGTTCATAAGAACTAGAAAGTCCTAGTTTTTCAATCAAAAAAATTACTTTACTTAAGAAAGACTCGGATTTCTAGACCATTCTGGTAGTTCGACCGTGAGATTTATTTGTTTCGGTATTTCCGGAATATGAGTGTGTGACTTGTTATAATTGATCCTATTGATAATACA